GCCCATAGATAAAAAACCCACTTTTTTACGATTACGGGGTTTATTGGAATATGAAATTCAACCCTGGAAATACAGGATCCCAATTTTTTTTACTACCCGGAGCTTCGATACATTTCGAAATCGAGAGATGTCTACCGGAGGAGGTTCTATCAGACAACAATTAGCCAATCTAGATTTACGACTGATTATAGATTATTCATTGGTAGAATGGAAAGAATTGGAGGAAGAGGAATCCACAGGGAATGAATGGGAAGATCGAAAAGTTGGAAGAAGAAAAGATTTTTTGCTTAGACGCATGGAATTGGCTAAGCATTTTATTCGAACAAATATAGAACCAAAATGGATGGTTTTGTGTCTATTACCAGTTCTTCCTCCTGAGTTGAGACCAATCTATCATATAGATGAGGATAAACTAGTGACCTCGGATATTAATGAAATCTATAGAAGAATTATCTATCGGAATAATACTCTTACAGATCTATTAACAACAAGTATAGCTACACCAGAAGAATTAATAATATCTCAGGAAAAATTGCTACAAGAAGCCGTGGATGCACTTCTTGATAATGGAATCTGCGGACAACCAATGAGGGATGATCATAATAGAATTTACAAGTCGCTTTCAGATGTAATTGAAGGCAAAGAAGGAAGAGTTCGCGAGACTCTGCTTGGTAAACGAGTCGATTATTCAGGGCGGTCAGTGATTGTCGTGGGCCCTTCACTTTCATTACATCGATGTGGATTGCCTCGCGAAATTGCAATAGAACTTTTCCAGGCATTTGTAATTCGTGACCTAATTAGAAAACATCTTGCTTCGAACATAGGAGTTGCTAAGAGTCAAATTCGGAAAAAAAAACCTATTGTATGGGAAATACTTCAAGAAATTCTGGATGACCATCCTGTATTGCTGAATAGAGCGCCTACTCTGCATAGATTAGGTATACAGGCATTCCTCCCCGTTTTAGTGGAAGGGCGTGCTATTTGTTTACATCCATTAGTTTGTAAGGGCTTCAATGCAGACTTTGACGGGGATCAAATGGCTGTTCATGTGCCTTTATCTTTAGAGGCTCAAGCAGAGGCACGTTTACTTATGTTTTCTCATATGAATCTTTTGTCTCCAACTATTGGAAATCCCATTTCTGCACCAACTCAAGATATGCTTAGTGGACTCTATGTCTTAACGAGTGGAAATCGTCGGGGTATTTGTGTAAATAGGTATAATCCATGTAATCGTAGAAACTATCAAAATGAAGATAATAACTATAAGTATACAAAAAAAAAAGAACCCTTTTTTTGTAATGCCTATGATGCAATTGGAGCTTATCGGCAAAAACGAATCAATTTAGGTAGTCCTTTGTGGCTGCGGTGGCGACTAGATCAACGTGTTATTGCTGCAAGAGAAGCTCCTATCGAAATTCACTATGAATCTTTGGGGACCTATTATGAGATTTATGGACACTATCTAATAGTAAGAAGTATAAAAAAAGAAATTCTTTATATATATATTCGAACCACTCTTGGTCATATTTCTCTTTATCGAGAAATAGAAGAAGCCATACAGGGGTTTTGGCAGGGCTGTTATAATTCTATGCTACCAGCGCGAATTCGAGTCTCACCGGGTTAACTAGGACTAGAAATGCGGAATTTCTACGTGAATCAAGATCTAGAAAAGGAAGTTTTCCAATCACTGACTCAAACCCATTGTCAAATTCTACTCAGCGCAACGCAATATGGAGGTACTGATGGCAGAACGGCCCACTCAGGTCTTTCACAATAAAGTGATAGACGGAACTGCCATGAAACGACTTATTAGTCGATTTATTGATCACTATGGAATAGGATATACATCACATATCCTGGATCAAGTAAAGACTCTGGGTTTCCGACAAGCGACCGCCGCATCCATTTCATTAGGAATTGATGATCTTTTAACAATACCTTCTAAAAGATGGCTCGTTCAAGACGCTGAACAACAAAGTGTTCTTTTGGAAAAACACCATCATTATGGGAATGTACACGCGGTAGAAAAATTACGTCAATCAATCGAGATATGGTATGCCACAAGTGAATATTTGCGACAAGAAATGACTCCTAATTTTCGGATGACCGATCCTTTTAATCCAGTCCATATAATGTCTTTTTCGGGAGCCAGAGGAAATGCGTCTCAGGTACATCAATTAGTAGGTATGAGAGGATTAATGTCGGATCCCCAAGGACAAATGATTGATTTACCCATTCAAAGCAATTTACGCGAAGGACTCTCTTTAACAGAATATATTATTTCTTGCTACGGAGCCCGTAAAGGAGTTGTGGATACCGCTATCCGAACATCAGATGCAGGATATCTCACGCGCAGACTTGTTGAAGTAGTGCAACACATTGTTGTACGTCGAACAGATTGTGGCACCGTTCGCGGTATTTCTGTAAGTCCTCGAAATGGAATGATGGCGGACAGGATTTTTATCCAAACATTAATTGGCCGTGTATTAGCAGATGATATATATATAGGTTCGCGATGCATTGCTACTAGAAATCAAGATATTGGGGTTGGACTTGTCAATAGATTCATAACTTTTAGAGCACAACCAATCTCTATTCGAACCCCCTTTACTTGTAGGAGTACATCTTGGATTTGTCAATTATGTTATGGCCGGAGTCCAGCTCATGACGACCTGGTCGAATTGGGAGAAGCTGTAGGTATTATTGCAGGTCAATCTATTGGAGAACCGGGTACTCAATTAACATTAAGAACTTTTCATACTGGCGGAGTATTCACAGGGGGTACTGCAGAACATGTGCGAGCCCCTTTTAATGGAAAAATAAAATTCAATGAGGATTTGGTTCATCCGACACGTACACGTCATGGACATCCTGCTTTTCTATGTTCTAGAGACTTATATGTAACTATTGAGAGTGAAGATATTATACACAATGTGTGTATTCCGCCCAAAAGTTTTCTTTTAGTTCAAAACGATCAATATGTAGAATCAGAACAAGTCATTGCTGAGATTCGCGCGAGAACATCCACTTTGAATTTGAAAGAGAAGGTTCGAAAACATATTTATTCTGACTCAGAGGGCGAAATGCACTGGAATACCGATGTGTACCATGCACCTGAATTTACATATGGTAATATTCATCTCTTACCAAAAACAAGTCATTTATGGATATTATTAGGGGAGCCCTGGAGATCTAGTCTAGGCCCCTGTTCGATCCACAAGGATCAAGATCAAATGAACGCTTATTCTCTTTCTGTTAAGCGAAGATATATTTCTAACCCCTCAGTAACTAATAATCAAGTGAGACACAAATTTTTTAGTTCGTATTTTTCTGGTAAAAATAAAAAAGGAGATAGGATTCCTGATTATTCAGAACTTAATCGAATGACATGTACTGGTCGTTGTAATCTCAGATATCCGGGCATTCTCGACGGGAATTCTGATTTATTGGCAAAGAGGCGAAGAAATAGAGTCATCATCCCACTCGACTCGATTCAAGAAGGCGAGAACCAACTAATACCTTCTTCAGGTATCTCAATTGAAATCCCCAGAAATGGTATTCTCCGTAGAAATAGTATTCTTGCTTATTTCGATGATCCTCGATATATAAGAAAGAGCTCGGGACTTACTAAATATGAGACTAGAGAGCTGAATTCAATCGTCAACGAAGAGAATTTGGTTGAGTATCGAGGAGTCAAGGTATTTTGGCCAAAATATCAAAAGGAAGTCAATCCATTTTTTTTTATTCCCGTGGAAGTCCACATTTTGGCCGAATCTTCTTCCATAATGGTACGGCACAATAGTATTATTGGGGTAGATACACAAATCACTTTAAATAGAAGAAGTCGGGTAGGTGGATTGGTCCGAGTGAAGAAAAAAGCAGAAAAAATTAAACTGATAATCTTTTCTGGAGATATCCATTTTCCTGGAAAGACAAATAAGGCATTCCGATTGATACCACCGGGAGGGGGAAAACAAAATTCCAAAGAATACAAAAAATTGAAAAATTGGCTCTATATCCAACGAATGAAACTTTCCAGGTATGAAAAAAAGTATTTTGTTTTGGTTCAACCCGTAGTCCCATATAAAAAAACGGATGGTATAAATTTAGGAAGACTTTTCCCAGCGGATCTCTTGCAGGAAAGTGATAATCTACAACTTCGAGTTGTCAATTATATCCTTTATTACGACCCAATTCTTGAAATTTGGGACACAAGTATTCAATTAGTTCGGACTTGTTTAGTGTTGAATTGGGACCAAGACAAAAAGATCGAAAAGGCCTGTGCTTCCTTTGTTGAAATAAGGACAAATGGTTTGATTAGAGATTTTCTAAGAATCGACTTAGCGAAGTCACCTATTTCATATACCGGAAAAAGGAACGATCTGCCGGGTTCAGGATTGATCTCTGAGAATGGATCAGATCGCGCTAATGGCAATCCGTTTTCTTCCATTTATTCCTATTCCAAGGCAACGATTCAAGAATCCCTTAATCCAAACCAAGGAACTATTCATACATTGTTGAATCGAAATAAGGAATCTCAATCTTTGATAATTTTGTCATCATCCAATTGTTCTCGAATAGGCCCATTCAACGATGTAAAATATCCCAATGTGATAAAAGAATCAATCAAAAAGGACCCCCTAATTCCAATTAGGAATTCGTTGGGCCCCTTAGGAACAGGCTTTCCAATTTATCATTTCGATTTATTTTCCCATTTAATAACCCATAATCAGATCTTGGTAACGAACTATTTGCAACTTGACAATTTAAAACAGATTTTTCAAATACTTAAATATTATTTACTGGATGAAAATGGTAAAATTTATAATCCCTATTCATGCAGTAACATCATTTTGAATCCATTCAAATTGAATTGGTATTTTCTCCATTACAATTATTGTGAAGAGACATCTACAATCGTTAGTCTTGGGCAGTTTCTTTGTGAAAATGTATGTATAGCCAAAAAAGGACCGCATTTAAAATCAGGTCAAGTTCTAATT